ACAACACAGCAAAAAATACAACAAAACTTAATCACCCTAATGCAACAGGTAAAAAAGACTTTCAAGTTAGCCTTATCAGCTTATCATAACGAATTCGCGGAAGTCTCCCACGCACCCATAAAAATAAAAACGAAAAAAACATTCCCTTAGCAACATAACCACCAACAATTCTTATACCAAAATTATCACCACCAAAAAATAAAATACCAGTTACAACTCTCATAACTAAAATAGCCCCATACTCAGCTATAAAAATCAAAGCAAAACCCCCAGCCCTATACTCAATATTAAACCCAGACACAATTTCAGACTCTCCCTCCGCAAAATCAAACGGAGCACGATTAGTCTCCGCTAAGGTAGTTACAAACCAGACAAAACTCACCAATGAACACCTAAAAATCAACCAACAGCCCCCATCTTGAAACACCATGAAATCAACCAAATCATAAGACCCGACCAGATAAACCCCCCTTAATAAAATAAGAACCATCCTAACTTCATAAGAAATAGTCTGTGCAACCGCCCGTAAAGAACCCAACAAAGCATACTTAGAATTAGAAGCCCAACCAGCCACAAGAGTACCATAAACATTAATTCTAGAAATACATAAAAAAAACAACAAACCAAACCCAAACCTATAAGAAAAGAAACCATAAGAAGGATAAACCAACCATAGAGCCAAAGTTAAAAACAAACTCAAAACAGGAGCCAAGAAATAGGCAACTCAATTAGCCAACACCGGCTTAACCTGCTCCTTTGTGAATAACTTTGCAGCATCAGCAAGAGGCTGAGGTACACCCATAAAACTAACTTTATTAGGACCCTTTCGCAGCTGAATGTAACCAAGCACTTTTCGCTCCATTAAAGTATAAAAAGCCACAGCTAAAAGCAAACCAACCATCTGAACAACAATATTAAAAAGAGACAACACTATTAAAAAAGAGTAAAAACTCTTATATTTGAAGCTTAAATCCAACGCACTAATCTGCCATTTTAATTATTACATGTGATTCTACAAACCACATCTATTAAATCTAACTCAACCGCACTTTTTGCTAATGTAACATAATAAAATTAGACTGGATAATCCTCTCGTACTAACCCAACCCTAACAAAATAAAAAAAGATAGAAACCAACCTGGCTCACGCCGGTCTGAACTCAACTCACGTATTATTTTAATAGTCGAACAGACTAACCCTAAAAGCTGCTGCACCTTAACAGGAAATAATAAGTCAACATCGAGGTCGCAAACTTTTTCTTCAATCAGAACTCTCAGAAAAAATTACGCTGTTATCCCTATAGTAACTAATTCTTTTAATCAGAAAATTCTGGATCTACATTAAACATAAAGTAAAACAAATAAAAGAGGATCATGTCCTTTTTGGTCACCCCAACCAAATTTTTTAAGCATTTAAAAAGATACTTACAAAGAAAAATAAAAACTAATAAAAATAAAGCTTAATAGGGTCTTCTTGTCTTTTTTCTACATTTTTGTTTCTTCACAAAAACAACAAATTCCACACATTACAAAAAGACAGCTAAGCTCACAATCTTTCCTTCATACCAGCCCCCAATAAAAGGACAAATGATTATGCTACCTTTGCACGGTCAAAATACCGCGGCCGTTTAAAATCACCGGGCAGAAACTACTTGTTATCAAACACTCAACAAGCTATGTTTTTGATAAACAGTTGGAGCAAAATTTTGCCGAATTCCTATAAATAACATAAAAAATTTATACTTTAAAAATTTTCCCTACAATAACGAAAATACCTTACCATAACAAAGTACTAATATTAGCATTAAAATTTACAATAGCAATTAAATAATAAATTTTGTTTTGAAAAAAGATACAAACAAACAACCAGTCAATCTAAAACGAACTTATCAAAAAAGGCAGCTTTTATTCCCACCATTAAAACATTTATTATCACCATTCATAAAATCTCTCAAGCTTATCCCCAAAAGATTTATTTACAAAAACTAAATAGTACAACCCTATAGGCCTTACAACAAAAACCAGCTATCACTTTGTACGAATAGAATTTCACACCAATTTAAATTTATACATATAATTTTTCAACATTATACAAATGCTCAACGCATAAAAAAAATAGCTCACAAAGCTTCGGGTAAAATAAATAAAATTTTATACTCACCAACCCATGATACAAAAAGTAAAAACAAAACACTTCTACAAAAATTTTTTAATTCCCCTTACAGTACATCAACTAAGACATATTTCTATCACAAATACTATATTTAAAAATGTTTTAATAAAAACACAAAACCAAATAAACAAAAATATAAAATCAAAAAAGACTACTAAAGTCATCTTTTCAATGTAAGCGAAACGCATCTAAACTAATGCTTTTTTTTGAATCTAAGAGCAGTTTCAACTACCCTTACTATGTTACGACTTATCTTTCCTCGCACAGAAAGAGCGACGGGCGATTTGTACACACCTTAGTTACACAATTCAAATAGCCATACTAATCACAAATTACTACCAAATCCAATTTCAAAGCTACTTTCCAGCAACCAATCCAATCAAACTAAACAAATGTAATCCATTTCTACTTTTTTAAACACTGCACTGTGACCTGATGTCTAAACTTTAAATTCTCTTGCACATAAAAAATCTCTAAATATATACTGACAACGGAAATACACAAACTACTAAAACAAATAAAAAAGTTAACTATCTCGTGGATCATCGATTACAGAACAGATTCCTCTGGCTTGAAATAAGACACCGCCAAGTTTTTTGAATTTAAAGAACTCTCTTAATACTCAGGTAAAAAAAAATTAAACTTAAGAATAACGGGGTCTCTAATCCCGGTCTAAAACTAAAATTTTTATAGCTTCTTTTTTCAAAACACAAACAAACAACACAAAAACTTTTTACAAATTTTACCATTAAAAACCAAATTAAAAATGAAATAACCAAAATAACTAAAATTTATACCACAAAACTTTGACTAGAACATTTTGTATAACCGCAGCAGCTGGCACAAAATTAGCCTCTCCTCTTTTTAATAACTAAATCAATCTTTCAATCATTAATTTAAAATTATACACTGAAGCTGTTTTTCTTTTTACTAAATTTCAATTTTAATACATAAATCATTTAGAACATAATACACAAACAAGCCCACATAAATTATCATGTATTTCTTTAAAAAAGCCAAAGAGAAAGCCAAAACCAAACTTTAACCACAAAAGAGCAACCTCATTTTTGGGGTATGAACCCAACAGCTTTACCTTAGCTTATTTTGTGAAGCTTTAATAAAATTATACCTTCAAAGCTGCAATTTGACATTGTTATTCAACTATAAAGCCACTAACAATGCTCATCAGCATACAAATTTAACAACAAAAAAAAAATATACGACTGAATTATACAAATTCCCACTTCAAACAGAAAATAAAACCTCCTAACAAAAACCATCAAAAAAACAGCAAAACTAGAATAACAAAAAAAACCAGATCTTAAATAATTTCCAACCAAACACAAAACAATATGCCCCGCACCCATATTAGCAGCAAGCCGAACAGACAAAGTAATTGGCCGAACCAACAACCTCACAGTTTCAACTAATACTAAAAAAGGATTCAAAACCAAAGGAGCACCAGCAGGCAATAAAACAGCAACAAAAGACCCAACATTAAAAAAAGCACTCCTCAATAAAAGCCTCAACCACAAAACAACTGCAAGACTAAAAGTTACAACCAAATGTCTAGTAGATCTAAAAACATAAGGAATTAAACCACCCAGATTTGCACAAAGTAAAAAAAACATCAACGTCCCAACAACAACCCCAAATCCTCCCAAACTTCGTCCATGCCCACGAACTACCTGCTCCTCAATAAACCTTTTTACCCCATCAATAAAACAACCAAAACGCCCATTTAACCACCAAAAAGAAGAAAAAAGAATAAACAAAAAAGAAAACCTTAAAACCCACACAATCAAACCAAACCTTAAAAAATTACCATTTTGCTCATCAAAAGAAGAAAAAATATCCATTAACATAACATCTACCACAACCAAAAATAAACTTTTTGAGAAACAGACACAACTTTTCTACATTCTAAAGGAGTTTTTTTAAACCACCACATAAACCTTCCAACACCCAACAAAACAAAAAAAAGAAATAAAGACATAACAACCCAACTTAAAGGAGCCAACTGAGGCATCGAAAAATACTACTCATAGTAACAATAGATTGACAATCTAACATTATAATTTTTAACTAATTTTTCAAGAACCATTTAACACAACCCAATGAACAAAATCATCAACTTCAATAGCCTCAACAACAATAGGTATAAAAGAATGATTTGCCCCACAAATTTCAGAACACTGGCCATAATAAACCCCAGGACGAGAAATATAAAAACTGACCTGATTCAAACGACCAGGAACAGCATCAGCTTTTACCCCAAGACTTGGAACAGCCCAAGAATGTAAAACATCAGCAGCAGTAACCAACACACGTACATCAACATTAACAGGAACAACTGTTCGATGATCAACTTCCAACAAACGATAATCACCCCTCCTCAAATCACTAACAGGAACCATATAAGAATCAAAATCCAAATCTAAAAAATCAGAATACTCATAAGACCAATACCACTGATGCCCCACAGCCTTCACAGACAGCCCAGGATCATTAACTTCATCTAAAAGATATAAAAGTCGCAAAGAAGGTAAAGCCAAAAAAATTAAAAACACAGCAGGCAAAACCGTTCAAACAGCCTCAATTTCCTGACACTCTAACAAATACCGATTAGTAAACCTTCCACGCATTAAAGTAAAAGCAGCATACCCAACCAACCTAACAATCAAAACTAAAACCAACATAGCATGATCATGAAAAAAAATAAGCTGCTCCATAAGCGGTGATGCAGCATCCTGTAAACCCCACTGAGACCACATAGCCATACTCAAACTTTAGCAAAACAGCTATTATAAACTTTGAAGGCTTACAGTTTTTATTAACTTAAAAGTTTCTAAACAACTAAAGAACCAGTTTCCTCTGCATTATGAAAATCTACAGGCAACCGATTATCCCACTCTAAAGCAGTCCTTAAATGAGACGACCAAACAACCCCACGCTGAGAAACAAAAGCTTCCCAAACAATAAACATAAAATACAACACAGCAACAAAAGAAATTATTGAACCCATAGAAGACACAACATTTCACTTAGTATAAGCATCAGGATAATCAGAATAACGACGAGGCATACCACTTAAACTCAAAAAATGCTGAGGAAAAAACGTAACATTAACCCCAACAAACATTAAAACAAAGTGAGCTTTTGCTCAACGCGAATTCAGACCAACCCCCACAATTAAAGGAAATCAGTAAGTAAAGCCACCAAACAAAGCAAGAACTGCCCCCATAGACAACACGTAATGAAAATGAGCAACCACATAATAAGTATCATGTAACATTACATCAATTCTAGAATTAGCTAAAACAACCCCAGTTAGCCCACCAACAGTAAACAAAAAAATAAAACCTAACGCTCATATCATCGGAGTTTCATACTTAACCTTCGAACCATGAATCGTAGCTAACCACCTAAAAACCTTAATCCCCGTAGGAACAGCAATAATTATAGTAGCAGCAGTAAAATATGCTCGTGTATCAACATCCATACCAACAACAAACATATGATGAGCTCAAACTACAAAACCCAACAAACCAATAGCCAATATTGCATAAATTATACCTAAATGACCAAAAGCCTCTTTTTTAGTACTATGATGATTCACGATATGAGAAATCATTCCAAACCCTGGCAAAATTAAAATATAAACCTCAGGATGACCAAAAAATCAAAAAAGATGCTGATATAAAATAGGATCCCCACCTCCAGCAGGATCAAAAAAAGAAGTATTAAAATTTCGATCAGTCAACAATATAGTAATAGCTCCAGCTAAAACAGGTAAAGACAACAACAACAAAACAGCCGTAATTTTTACAGACCAAACAAATAAAGGAAGACGCTCAAACTGTAAACCACGCCATCGCATATTTAAAACAGTCGTAATAAAATTAATAGCACCTAAAATAGAAGAAACCCCTGCCAAATGTAAAGAAAAAATAGCTAGATCAACAGACCCACCAGCATGCGCAGTATTTCCAGCTAAAGGTGGATAAACAGTTCAACCTGTACCTACCCCCCCCTCTACAGCAGCAGAACTCAACAACAACAACAAAGACGGCGGTAACAACCAAAAACTTATATTATTCATACGAGGAAAAGCCATATCAGGTGCCCCTAACATTAAAGGCACCAACCAATTCCCAAAACCACCAATCATAACTGGCATAACAAGAAAAAAAATCATAACAAAAGCATGCGCTGTCACAATTACATTATACAAATGATCATCCCCTAACAAAGCACCAGGCTGTCCCAACTCAGCCCGAATCAACATTCTTAACCCAGTACCAACAAGCCCAGACCAAATACCAAATAAAAAATATAACGTCCCAATATCCTTATGATTTGTAGAAAAAACCCATCGCATACACTACAATAAAAAAAACAAAACCTCAAAAAAAGGAAAACCCATCACGAAAAAAACAAAACATAATCCAAAAGAAAAAGAAAGAAACTTATAAAAATCATAATTATATCTAAAACTATCTCCAATAAAAAAAACAAAAACCAAAGTCAAATAATAATAAAGCCTCAACAAAGAACCCAAAATCAACCCAGCAACCACTAAACCACCTCCATCAAACATAAAACACTGCAAACCAAGCCACTTAGGCAAAAACCCAGTCAAAGGAGGAAGACCTCCCAAAGACGTAAAACCAACAGCTAACACAAAAAAATAAAATCCTCCAACATGCCTCCTTCGAGCAACCCCCCCTCCACCTAATATATAAATAATAAAAACAGTAAGAAAATAATAAAAAAAAAAGTAACTTACACTCCCAACCACAGAATAACAACACAAAGCAACCACTCACCCTCAATGAGAAATTGAAGAATAAGCCAAAAGAAACCGCAACTGAACTTGCCCAATACCCATAAAACCACCAACAACAGAAGACACAAAACCGAAAAACAAAAACAGAAAAAGAAAACTAGAACTAAACCCTAATAAAACAAAAAATGGGGCCAACTTTTGCCAAGTAATCAAAACACCACAAGAAAATCAACCCAACCCCCCCATTACAGAAGGAACCCACCAGTGAAAAGGCCTTACCCCAAGTTTAATTAATAAACCTAATACACAAAAAAAAGTAAACCTAGGAAAAACAGACCCTATGTACCAAAAAACCCCATAGTCTCCAACACTTAAACCTCCTAACAACAAAAAGCTTCTACCCAAGGCCTGTACAATAAAATACTTCACAGCCCTTTCAATAGCCTGACTCCCTCTAGCCTGAACCATCAAAGGTAAAAACCCAATTATATTTAACTCCAAACCCAATCAAACCCCAAGCCAATGACAAGAACTAATCCTCATAAGCCTCCCCAAAACACACAACAAACCAAACCCCAAAGAAAAAGGAAAACTCAAAACCACAAAAGCAAGAAAGGAATTAAACCTCCCAAAACAAGAGTTAGAAGCCCTCGATCACTGCAACAAATTTGCCTCTATCACACTACACTTTATATTTTACTAAGAGTGTAGTAAAACATAACCACACTACCCCCCCCCCCCTTTATTTATATTTTACTAAGAGTGTAGTAAAACATAACCACACTACCCCCCCCCCCACACACACCTATACATGTATAGATATCTTCCCTTTAGCCATATGGGGGGGGGGGTAAATATAAAAAAAAAACGGATTTTTCAATATTATGAAAATGTTTTTTCTTCCTTTATCAGAAAAACTAGAACTAACAAAAAATTTATTCTACTAAAATCACAATTAAAAACTATCAAAAATAATGAACCAATTTTTTTATTTTGAAACTTTGACATTTAAAACCCCCTTAAAACACAAAATTTTCAAAAAAACTCATTGATTAAAAAACAAGCAAAAAAATTTTTAAAAAAAAGTATTTTAAAACTAGAATTAAATTAAAAAAATAGTTTAAAAGCAACCACAAACCTCTTTATTTAAAAATCAAAACAAGAAAAAAACGAAACTCATTTTTTAAAACTCATTAATCCAAAAACTAGCACAAACAACTTTTTTAAAAAAAGAAACATAACTACAATCATAAAAAAAACAAATTTAAAAACAATAGAAACTAACTTTACAAAAAAGACAAAACACAAAAAAAAACGAAATTTTTCAAAAAACATGTAAAAAAAATCGAGCAAAAATTTTTCTTCTCAAAATAAACTTATTACAATACAGTATTATGAATATCCAAAAACCCCTAAAATGAGCCAATTACACCCCATTTTACAAAAACAAACAAACAAATTTTAATCATAAGACAAGGCAGGCCACATTTGTTAAAATAACTTAACATTATATTTATCTCTGCACCCAATCAAGAGATCCTTCACGCCATTCATGAATTAACCCCACACAAAGAATAATTAAAAACCCCCCAACTCCAAAAACCCCAACTACCCCATAACCATTAATACAAACAAACGGATAGGGTAACAAAAGAGCAATTTCAATATCAAAAATTAAAAAAATAACTGCCAATAAAAAAAAGCGCACAGAAAATGGGACCCGTGCAGACAACTTTGGGTCAAACCCACATTCAAAAGGAGATCTTTTTTCACGATCAGAAATCCTTCGCTTTGCAAGAAACCAAGCAGCAACAGCTACACCAATAGATACAACAGCACCAATAAACACTCTAACAAAAAAAACCAACATATAATTTTAAGAAGATTATTCTCTGCTCTACACCATCAATGTAGCCCGTTGATCCGGCATAAAATCCTGAATAAACATACAAGTATGTTCCCCCTGAGTAACAATCAGATGCCCAAACCGGCTCTTATTCAAAAAGCAAAGGAAATTTTTATCCTCCTTACGAGCCGAAATCATAAACACCAACAGTGCTTTTTGCCACTATAAAAAATGGAACAAACCCAAAACTAAAGAATCCAAAACTCTTTGTGCATATTACACTATTTTATACACCCGGAAGTTCAAAACTACTTCAACAGCTTCAACGTTGCGCTCTACTTTAAGCTATCTCAGGTTGGCACCGAGACAAAAATCTATTTCTTATATGCAAAACAAGCCTTTTATTTAAAGTACAGCACCATTTTAGGGAGTTACTCCATTTTTGAATTAAAAGTTCAACACTTTATTAGTTACTTAAAACTCTAACTAAGACCCCCACCAATAAATACAAAGATATAAAAACAACCAAACAACATCAACAAAATGCCAATACCAAGCCGCAGCCTCAAAACCAAAATGGTGGGTTCTAGAAAACTGATAAAATCACAAACGAAAAAAACAAACCATTAAAAAACAAGAACCAATTAAAACATGTAAACCATGAAAACCAGTCGCCACAAAAAAAGTTGAACCATAAATCCCATCAGCTAAAGTAAAAGGAGCCTCTCAATACTCCCCAGCCTGCAAAAAAGTAAAATATCCACCCAAAATCACAGTCAAAAAAAGACCTTGCAACCCATTAAAACGATCCCCCTCCATTAAAGCATGGTGCGCCCACGTTACTGTCACACCAGACCCCAACAACACAGCAGTATTAAGCAACGGTACAGAAAAAGGATTTAAAGGATTAACCCCAACAGGAGGCCAACACGAACCCAACTCAAGATTAGGCGATAAACTTCTATGAAAATAAGCCCAAAAAAACGCAGCAAAAAAACAAACCTCAGAAACAATAAATAAAATTATTCCCCATCGTAATCCAGAACAAACAGACCTAGTATGGAAACCCTGATAAGTTCCTTCACGAATAACATCCCGTCACCACTGCAACATAGTCAAAATAATCAGCACAAGACCCAAAACCATCACAACAACCCCCCGCCCATGAAACCAAGAAGCTATACCAACAGTCAAAAGAAAAGCCCCAACAGAACCAACAAGTGGCCAAGGACTAAATTCAACCAAATGAAAAGGATTACGAACCATTATACTTTATTTAACTCATAAACCTTTTGCTTGGAAGGCAAATATACTAAAACTATACTAATAAAGCAATTATTTAACAGAAAACTGCATCTCTAGCACGAAAAACTAGCGTGATCTTTACACCATAAACAAAAAAAACAATTAACAAAATACCTCTTACACCCACAACAAAAATTATTAATCTCAAATAAACTAAAACCCTATTATAGTTATACCCCTGTGCTCGAACAACCATATCCTTTACAAATATTAGCGATCCTTCACCCCCCAAAACTTCCAACCACCCTCGATCAACCTGATACAATATAGAACTTCCAGAACGAATTGTACTTTTAATAACTCCCTGACCACTTAAATAAGTTAAAAACCACATATAAATAAAACCAAAATAAGTCTTCCTACCAAAAAACCTATCCTTTAACGAAACAAAACTTCTTATTCCAACAACAAACCAACCAACTAACACCCCAACTATAACCACCATCAACGTAAAAATCTTATCCAAAAAAGACAAAAAAACTACTCCCTCCCCATAAAACAACACCCAGCTAAAAAACCTTCCTCCCACAACAGCACCAAAAACCAAAACTAACGCTGGAAAAACTTCAACAACTAACTCATCTTTTCAATTCCTTATTCTATAAAAATTATAAGACCCCCACAAAACAAAATAAGAAAAACGAAAAGAATAAGAAACAGTCAGCCCTGTAGCAAAAAAAAACATAAACAAAATCAAAAATCTAAAACCCCCATAAAATCTCCTTTCCAAAATCAAATCCTTAGAATAAAACCCCGCCAAAAAAGGAGCCCCACACAAAGATAAATTAGAAACATGAATACATCTTACAATTACAGGAAGCCGATTTCAAACCATACCCCTCATTCGCAAATCCTGGCCATGCTGAGAACGATGAATAAAAACACCAGCGCATAAAAATAAAAGAGCCTTAAACAGAGCATGAGTATACAAATGAAATAAAGCAAGCTCCCAAGCCCCAATTCCCAAAGAACCTATTATCACCCCAAGCTGACTTAAAGTAGACAAAGCAATAATTTTCTTAAGATCAGTTTCAACATTAGCAGCAATTCCAGCTATTAACATAGTTATTCTAGCAATAATTAATAATGCAACTTGAAACCACCAAACCTGACTTAAAAAACTATAAAACCGAATCAAAGGAAAAACACCAGCTGTTACCAAAGTTGAAGAATGAACTAAAGCAGAAACAGGCGTTGGAGCAGCCATAGCAGCCGGCAACCAACTAGAAAAAGGAACCTGTGCACTTTTTGTTATTCCAGCAACTAACAAAAACAAACAAACCAATTTTAAATCATCACTAAAAGAAAAATAAAAAAACCCCCACGTCCCCTCTTTACAAACTAAACCAATTCTCAAAAGAATAGCAACATCACCGATTCGATTCATAAGAACAGTAATTATCCCACCAGCCAAAGACTTATAGTTTTGATAATAAATAACCAACAAAAAAGAAACAAGGCCCAAACCATCTCAACCCAATAGAATAGACACCAAATTAGGAATAAAAATAACAAAGTTTATAGACAAAACAAATAAAAAAACAAGCCACCTAAATCGGCTCAAAAAAATATCCTCAACCATATACTCACAAGCAAATATTAACACACAAGCAGAAATTAATACAACAACACAACCAAAACTTAATCTAACTCAATCAAAAACCAAATTAAACTCCATAACCCCAACCCCTACATTAAAAAGCTCCCACCTTATATAAACAACCACACCTTTTCTAACCAACCTTAAAAAAAACCAAAAGAGAAAAAGAAACACCCCAAAAAGCAAAACCCTAAGATTACCACTCACATACCGACTTCATCACATTATATGTAGTACTAACCTAGCACCATTAGCACCACAAACTAATATTCTTACTTAAACTAACTACATTTTAACTCCACTTTAGAAAAACATCACCAACTAAAAAAAAAACATTAAGAGGGACTCAATGCAATAAAATTATAAAATAACTACGCACCTTAACAGGAAGAAAACTCATCCCCAAAATCGATGCAGAACCATGCTGCCTAGAAACATATAAATACAACCTATAAGCACCAGCCAAAAACCTCATAAAACCCAAACTAACCATCAAAATACCCCTAAATCCAACTAAACCAACAAATAATATTAACTCTCTACCAAGATTCAAAGAAGGAGGAGCAGCCATATTTCTTCTACTCAACAAAAACCAACAAAAAGCTAAAAAAGGAAAAAAACTAATCAATCCTTTAGTTAATATAACTCTTCGAGACCCTACACTTTCATAATTAACATTAGCCAAAGCAAAAAGTGCAGGAGAACATAAACCATGCCCTAACAACATAAGAAAACCACCCTGCCAACCTCAAACATTATTTCTTATCACTCCACCAACAAATATTCCTATGTGCCCAATAGAAGAATATGCAATCAAGGCCTTCAAATCAACCTGACGCAAACAAATAACTCTAGTTACAACACCACCTCACATAACAAACCTACAATAAAAAACATTATTAGAAACCAACATACTACCAAGTTTTTCTAACACACGAACCAAACCGTATCCTCCAAGTTTCAACAACACACCTGCCAAAATCATCGAACCAGCCACAGGAGCCTCCACATGAGCCTTTGGAAGCCACAAATGAACAAAAAATACAGGAATCTTTACCAAAAAAGCCAAAACAAACAAAAAGAAAAAAACTTTTATATAAAACCCAACTAAAACTACATCAAACCTCAAACTAAATCTTAAATGCCCAGCCTCAGAAAACATATATATTAAACATCCTAACAAAGGCAAAGACGCCCCAACAGTATAAATAACCATATATATTCTAGCCCTAACACGCTCAGGTTGATACCCCCACCCTAAAATCAACATAAAAGTAGGAATCAAAGATAATTCAAATAAAACATAATACTGCATAAAACTACCAACAAAAAAAGCTAAAACCAACACCAAAACCAATAAAACAACTAAAAAAACAAAAGAAAAAGCCCTAACTTTTTTCAAATAAACAGACCAATTTGCCATCAACATTAATCCCCCCAACCACAGACTCAAAACAACCAAAGCAACTGAAACTACATCAAAAACAAACCACAAATCCGCCTCTCATCAGCCAAAATTATAAAAAAAAAATAAACCTAAAAAAGAATAAAGAAACAAAAAAGCAATAACAAAATACCACTTATAAAAAGAAAAAAACAAAAGAAACAACAAAGAAAACCTCAAAACAACAACTAACATTCATAAACAGTCAATAAAGAAACAAAATCATTACCATGACTTCGAATTAAAGAAACCAACAATGACAAACCTACAGAAGCCTCACAAGCACCAAACCTAATCAACACAAGAGACAAATACAAACTTGAAACACTCAACGCTAACCCAAAAAGCAAAACAAAAAAAAGCTCAAGAATCACAGACTCTAACAATAATAAAACCATCAACAAATGACCCCGCTCTATAAACAACCTCACATAACCCCCAAACATTAGCATAATACCTAGAAATCTAAAACCAAAATCTAATCCAACAAACATATGTAACTAAAGCTTTTTAGAAGCACCAATCTTGTAAATTGGAAGAGGAACCCCATTCTAGTTACTAAATTACTGGGCGAATTGAACACCCTCCCCCTGCTTTCAAAACAAGACACCCCCTCCGGGCTAGTAATTTTAATACAAAATTCAGTCCCACACCTTCTGTAAAACAGGAATTAACAAAAAATACCCAAAATACACAACTGTAAAAACACGCCCTAACATTTCATAAGGAGCTTCTACAGGGCAAGCACCAATTCACCCAAGCAAAATAAACACAGAAACCATAACCCAAAATGCTACTTGCCTCACGGGATAAAATGCCTCCCCACGATAATTTCCAACACGCATAACAGGCAAAATTAACAAAATCAACAATGATATTACAAGACCAATTACCCCCCCAAGCTTATTAGGAATCGAGCGTAAAATGGCATATGCAAATAAAAAATATCATTCTGGCTGAATATGAGCGGGTGTCACCAAAGGATTGGCTGGAACAAAATTTTCAGGATCCCCTAATAAAAATGGTGACACAAAAACTAATATTAAAAATCCAAACACAACAGCAACAAACCCAAAGAGATCCTTGACCGAATAATAAGAATGAAAAGACACTTTTTCTCTATCTCTATTTAAACCAAGAGGATTACTCGAGCCAGTCTCATGCAAAAAAAGAATATGCAAAACAGAAAAAGCAGCAATAACAAAAGGAAATAAAAAATGAAAAGAAAAAAATCGAGTCAATGTAGCACTATCAACTGCAAACCCCCCCCAAATCCATTCAACTAACATATGACCCACATACGGAATTGCAGACAAAATATTTGTAATTACAGTTGCAGCCCAAAAAGATATTTGAGCCCAAGGTAAAACATACCCAACAAAAGCAGTGAACATGACCAACAATAAAAGTACAACCCCAATGTTTCATGTATGAACAAAAATATAAGAACCATAATAAATTCCACGCCCAACATGAAAATACAAACAAACAAAAAAAAGCGACGCCCCATTAGCGTGAAGTGCCCGTAACAATCAACCATAATTTACATCACGACTTAAATGAGCCACAGAAGAAAAAGCCAAATCAACATGACCAATATAGTGTATAGCAAGAAAAATTCCAGTAACCAATTGAACCCCTAAACATAACCCAAGCAACGACCCAAAATTTCATCATGCAGATAAATTTCTAGCAGCAGGTAAATCAATAACTGCATCATTAACTATTTTTACAATAGGATGAACTTTACGAACAGGCCTAAACATATACAGAAAAAGGTCGCAAAGACCCTTTTCTAAAATAACAAATTTTAACAACACAAACCAAAGTAATAAACAATACAACCCCCAAGCCCAAAAAAATAACAATCCCATCTCTTGAATACATAAAACCACCAATATCAAAAGGCCCCTCTACAACAAAAAACTTACTACAATACCTGACACCTAGCACCATTCCAACAACAAACACAAACAAAACTCCACGTTGCCGAAACAAAAAATTTGGAATTATAGCAACAACATAACCAAATATAACTAACAAACTACCAACATAAATTAAAAACAGAGAAAGCCCATACCACGAAAACCCAACAAGCCCAGCACAAACCCTCATAAGTCTAGCAAGAGAAAAAATAACAACAATCAATCTAACCCCCTGCTGCATAACGGGTAACAAAAAAACCAAACCTAAAATCAAACCATAAAAAAAAACCATAAACATTAACAAATAATAGTTTAAAAAAAACAGTAACTTTGGAAGTTAAAAATTAAAATTATGTTTTATTATTTGATCAAGAAAGGAAAAAATCCATAAACAGAGCTACAATCCGCCACCTAAAATTCAGCCATTTCTCG